CAGACTTTGTTGAATGATTAGCTAACCCTGATGATGAATAACTTTTATAAATTAATTTAATTTACTATATATTCTTATATATATAATTACCCATTTTATAAAAGATAAGAGGGGTGATATATCCCCCAAAGAGGGGGATATATCTCCAATTCCCCTTAGGGGGAGGATGGAAATATATTCATTTTATTATAATTAAATAATTTTACAGGAGAAATTTATATTTAGGTATATATATATATAATTATTATGTCTGTATAGCTTAACGGTAAAGCCATGTACTGTTAATACATTGATTTTGGTTCGATTCCAGATATAGACGATAAATATAAATATTATTAAACTATTTTTTAGATAAATAGTTAAAAAATAAATAAATAAACATTAAATTATGAATATTATTAGTGGAATATCTAGTTTATTAGCTATAGGTTTATTATCACCGGTACAAAGTATATTATGATTAATAATATTATTTTTAAGTACAGCTGTATGTTTATATAATCAAGGATTTATGTTAATTGGTATTTTATATATATTAATATATGTAGGAGCTATTGCTATATTATTCTTATTTATATTATCATTATTAAAAATTGATTATACACCACAAGGGAAAATATCACCATTAGTAGTTACATTGTTAACAATAAGTTTAATACCTTTAGATTTAACATATGAAACATATGGAATAGTTATGGAAGTTGAAAATATATGAAATGAATTAATAGTTGTAGGAAGTCAATTATATACTGAATATAGTATATTATTAATAATTACAGGTATTATATTAATTTTATCAGTTATAGGGGCTATTGCTGTTACAAGATAATGTTAATGAATATAATAGAATTATTAATCTTATTTGTATCAATATTATTAGCTGTAGCTTTTTTAACTGTAGCTGAACGTAAAACATTAGGTTATATGCAACGTAGAGTTGGACCTAATGCTGTAGGTTATTATGGTACATTAATGGCTATAGCTGATGCTGCAAAATTATTATTAAAAGAAATAATTATGCCTACACATGCTGATAAAGTTATATTATTAATTAGTCCTATGATAGCTTTAATGTCAGCATTATTATGTTGATCTGTTATACCATTTGGACCAGGTATTGTTATTACTGACCATAATTATGGTTTCATATTAACTTTAGCTATTAGTAGTGTTGGAGTATTTGGTACTTTATTAGCTGGTTGATCTGCTAATAGTAAATATTCTTTATTAGGTTCTATTCGTTCAACTGCTCAATTAATTAGTTATGAATTAGTTTTAACTACAATTATTTTAATTTGTATCTTATTAGCTGGTTCTATGAATTTATCTAGATATGTTGAATTACAAAAATCAATATGAATATTTTTACCTTTATTACCTTTATCTATTATTTGATTTATAGGTTGTGTTGCTGAATGTGCTAGACCTCCATTTGATAATGTTGAAGCTGAATCTGAATTAGTTTCTGGACATATGACTGAATATTCTTCATCTATATTTGTTCTTTTCTTCTTATCTGAATACGCTTCTATATTATTCTTATCTACTTTAACTGCTATCTTATTCTTTGGTGGTGGTACTGGTATTGTTTTAGGTTTAAAAGCCAACTTCTTTGCTTTCACTTATATTTGAGTTAGAGCTACTTTACCTAGAGTTAGATATGATAAATTAATCAATATGTGTTGAATAATTTTCTTACCTTTATTATTCGCTTTAGCTTTATTCATACCTGCTTTAATTTACGCTATTGATGCTAATATATTTATCTCTCCATTCGCTTCTATTTTATAATAAATTTTTATAAAATTATATATATATTTTATATTAAAATATATACATATATTCATTTTATATTTTAAATAATTTATTTAAAGATAATATTATATATATATAATTATTTTTTCTTAAAAAAGAAAGAAATAATTAAATATAAAAACCGATATATAGGAATAATAAAAAAATAAATAAAAATAATATGTTAGCAATTTTAACAACATTAATAACGTTTTATGTAAGTCAAAATAATATAATAACATTATTAATAGGAATAGAAATATTATTATTAACAGTAACAGTAAAAATAATATACATAGGAAGTGTATTTAATGACATAGAAGCAACAATATATGCATTATTTATAATAATATTAGCAGGAGCAGAATCTGCGATAGGATTAAGTTTATTAGTATCATACTATAGATTAAGAGGTAAAGTTACTAATATATTATAATGTATTGATTAACATATTTTTATGAAGAGTCAGTTTATATTAATTTAGGAACATGATTATCATTAGGAGATATACAAATAAATTATGGTTTATTATTAGATTCTTTATCTATGACAGTTATGGTTCCTGTAGGAATAGTAACATTAGCTGTATTATTATATGCAATAGACTATATGAGACATGATCCTAATCGTAATCTTTTCTATGTTATATTAAGTGTATTTGCTATATTTATGACTGTTTTAGTAGTTAGTGAAAATTATTTAATGATGTTTATTGGATGAGAATTTGTAGGAGTTATATCTTATTTATTAATTTCATTCTGAAATACTCGTATAGCAGCTATGAAATCAGCTTTATCTGCTATATTATTAAACCGTATGGGTGATACATTATTTGTAATATGTTTAGCATTTATGTTAAATTTATTCCATGCTGTAGATTTCTATACTATAGAATTATTAACACCTCATACAAATACTTTAATATTAAATTTATTAGCTATAATGTTATTAATAGCAGCTACAGCTAAATCAGCTCAATTAGGATTACATGGTTGATTATTATCTGCCATGGAAGGACCTACACCTGTAAGTGCTTTATTACACGCTGCTACAATGGTATGTAGTGGAGTATTTGTATTAGTTAGATCATCATTTATATTAGAATATACACCTTCTATATTATTAACTATATTATGATTAAGTGGATTTACAACTTTAGTAAGTGGATTAATAGCTGTAGTAACAAATGATATAAAAAGAGTAATTGCTTTATCAACAATGAGTCAATTAGCTATGATGATGTTAGCTATAGGTTCAAGTGCTTATGATTTAGCTATATATCATTTATATTGTCATGCATTCTTTAAAGCTTTATTATTTATGTCAGCTGGTTCAATTATACATAGTGTTATATCTGAAACACAAGATATGCGTAAATATGGAGGTTTAATTGAATATTTACCATTTAGTTATACTTCTATGGTAGTAGCTTCATTATCTTTAATGGCTATACCTGGTTTAACAGGTTATTATAGTAAAGATATTATAATAGAATCATTATATGGTACTTATACTGTAAGTGGTTATATTATGTATTATATCGCTACAGCATCAGCTACTTTAACTGCTATATACTCTATTAGAGTTTTATATTTAACTTTCTATAACAATCCTAGAATTAATAAATATACTTATAACTTTATACATGAAAGTAATCATATGATTGTACCTATGTTTATTTTAGCTATATATAGTATATTCTTAGGTTACAATAGAGATAATGTTATATTCCATTTAAACTTAGGTTTACCACATACTAATACATTTATAGAAACTGAATTTACTATTCCTTTCTTCTTTAAATGATTACCTATGATCTTAGGTATATCATTATCTTTAAGTTTAGTTTATGTTTATGAATTTGCATATAAAATAAATAAATCAAGTATATATAACTACTTTAACCAACGTATATATTACGACCAATTATTAAATAACTTAGTAATTAGATCTGTTTTAAACTTTGGTGGACGTTTAAATACTTATACTGATAATGGTTTACTTAAAGTATTAGGTTCAACAGGTATTGGTAGATTCTTAATCTATATACCTATTATATTAATAATTAATTTATTATTCTTATTCTTATAATCAAAATAAAATAATATATCTCTTTAAATTAACTTTTAAAGAAAGATTATTAATATATATATTTTCCCATTCAATGGGGAAATATATATATCCCCTACGGGGAATATATATATATTCATCTTATAAAAAATACATAAATTAAGGAGATATTTTGAGAAGAGATTTTATTATTATAGATAATATGCAATTAGTATTAGCAGCAAAATATATAGGAGCAGCAATCGCTACTTTAGGATTAGGAGGAGCAGCTATAGGAATAGCTTTAGTATTCGTAGCTTTAATAAACGGAACATCACGTAACCCTTCATTACGTTCAACATTATTCCCTCAAGCAATTTTAGGATTCGCCTTAGCAGAAGCTTGTGGATTATTCTGTTTAATGATATCATTCTTATTATTATACGCAGTTTAATTTTACATATAAAATATCCTATTATTTTAAATAAAAATATACAATTATATTCCCCCTCCTTTAGGGGGATATAATCACCCCTCTTTGATAGGAGGGGTAATTATATTAAAAAAGTTTATTCTAAAAATATAAAATTATACCTTCTTTCGAAAGTATATTTCCCTTGCGGGAAATACTAATTAATATATGTGTCTAAATAATAATCAAAATATATATATATTTCAGAAGTATCTGAGATATATTATCTTTCATTAAAAAGAAAGATAGTTTTTAATAAAAAGATCAAAAATAATTAAATTAAATAATTAAAGTAAATAAATTAAAAAATTAATAAATAAATGGCATTTAGAAAGACAAATCCATATTTATCATTAGTTAATAGTTATATGATAGATAGTCCTCAACCTAGTTCAATAAATTATTGATGAAATTTAGGAAGTTTATTAGGTTTATGTTTAGTAATACAAATAGCTAGTGGTATTTTCTTAGCAATGCATTATAGTTCTAATATAGAATTAGCATTTAACTCAGTAGAACACATAATGAGAGATGTTAATGCAGGTTGATTAATAAGATATATACATGCTAACGGAGCTTCATTCTTCTTTATATGTTTATATTTACACATAGGAAAAGCTTTATATTATGGAAGTTATAAATCACCAAGAATAATATTATGATCAGTAGGAGTAATAATATTTGTTTTAACAATGGCAACAGCCTTTATGGGATATTGTTTAGTGTATGGACAAATGTCTCACTGAGGAGCTACTGTAATTACTAACTTATTATCAGCAATACCATTCATAGGTAATGATATTGTTCCATTTATTTGAGGAGGTTTCTCAGTAAGTAACCCTACAATACAAAGATTCTTTGCTTTACACTACTTATTACCTTTCATTTTAGCTGCATTAGTAGTAATGCACTTAATAGCTTTACATGTTCATGGATCATCAAACCCTATAGGAATAACAGGTAACTTAGATAGAATACCAATGCATAGTTACTTTATATTTAAAGATTTAGTAACTGTATTCGTATTTATAATTGTATTTAGTTTATTTGTATTCTTCTCACCTAATACTTTAGGACACCCTGATAACTATATACCAGGTAACCCTATGGTTACACCTCCATCAATTGTACCAGAATGATATTTATTACCATTCTATGCAATATTAAGATCAATACCTGATAAATTAGGTGGAGTTATAGCTATGTTTGCAGCAATTTTAATATTATTAATATTACCTATAACTGATAGATCAATTATAAGAGGTAATACATTTAAAATATTATCTAAATTCTCTTTCTACTTATTTGTATTTAATTTCTTATTATTAGGAAATATAGGACAATTACACGTAGAAGTTCCATTCATAGAATTAGGACAAATTGCTACTGCTTATTACTTCAGTTACTATATTATTATAGTTCCTGCTATTTCATATTTAGAAAATATATTATTCCATATTGGTACTCAATCTAATGGAATAAAATAAATTCCCCAGAAAAATTATGGGGGGATTTATCTCCTTATTAGGGAAATAAATTCCCCGGGGAACCCGGGGGATATATTTATAAAAAGATATATTATCTTATATAAATAAAAGGAAAAATATATAATATGTCCTTTTCTATTAGGGAGGGGTATATATGGCTATATTCATTTTATTAAAAAAATATAAAAATATAGGTGAATGTTATTTACATCATTTTTAATATTTTTAGTATTTTCAACTTTTAAAAGTTATTCTGTAAATCAGGGTAACATACGTCCTATAGAAGGACATTCTATATTAATAAATAGATTAGGTATAATTAATTTAATATTTATATTATTATTATTAATTACATCAATAGATGTTATAGCTTTAACACCAGGTATAACATTATTTAATAATTGATTTAATTTAACAGTATATAATTTACCATTAATAATATTAATATTATTATTAATAATATCATTATTAGTATATAGTACATCAGTACATAAATATGATTTAAAATCACCATATTATATATTAATATTAATTAGTAATATAATGGGATTATTATTATTCCCATTAGTAAATGATTTATTATCATTATATATAATAGTAGAATTACAAAGTTACTCATTATATTTATTAACAGGATTACATAATAGATCATATAATGCATCAAGAGCTTCATTATTATATTTCTTAATGGGTGGAGTAGCTTCTGCAATTATATTATTAGCATCATATTTCATATATGCATTAACAGGTACAACTAATTTATCAGATATATCAATATTTTATTCTTATAGTAATGCATATGATTACTTCAATATATTATTAATAGCATTATTATTTAAAATGGGAATGGCACCATTACATCGTTGAAGTATAGCAGTATATAATTATGCACCAACTTATATAACAGCTTATATAAGTGTAGTAGCTAAAATATCTATAGCTTCATGAATATTTGCAAATGCAAATTTATTTAACCATTACATTTTAATAGTATTCTTTTATATATCTTTATTTATTGGAGCATATAAACCATTATTTCAAGTTAATTTAAAAACTATATTAGCTTATAGTGGTTTATTAAATTTTGGTTATATTTTATTATCTATAATATCATTTGATATTTCATTCTATATATATATAATACAATATGTATTAACACATGTAATATTATTTATAAGTATATTAGCAGCAAGTCAATATATAAAATCACCAATATCTACATGATCACCATTAATATATATACATCAATTAAAATTACCTAATTTAACATTAGCTGTATGTATGATATTAGCATTATTCTCATTAATAGGAATTCCTCCTTTACCTGGTTTCTATGCTAAATTATATATATTATCTGGTGCTTTACAAGAAAATTATATTTTAGAAACATTAACTATTATTGTATGTAGTGTTGTAGCTACATATTATTATGCTAATATTATTAAAATATTAATTAATAGTAAAACTATAAAAGATAATATTAATATTAATAATATTAATCCATCTTTAGCTTATATATTATCTGTAGCTACTATATTATTAATTAGTTTTTACTTATTCTTACCTTCAATCTCAGAGGCTTTATATTTAATTACTATATAATATGTTTACTATATATATTTATATTGCTTTAATATTACCTGGAATCTTCATTATATTAAACTATTTAATTTCTAATGAAAATTCATATATTGAAAAAAATGGACCTTTCGAATGTGGTTTCACTTCATATCAACAATCTAGATCAGCATTTAGTGTAGCATTTATTTTAGTTGCTATATTATTCTTACCTTTCGATTTAGAAATATCTTCTATCTTACCTTATGTTGTAAGTGCTTATTCTAACGGTTTATATGGTTTATCTATATTAACTTTATTCTTATTATCTTTAGTTATAGCTTTCGTTTATGAAATTAATTTAGGTGCCTTAAACTTAGAAAGACGTTTTACTCCTATCGTAAAACCTTTAATTAATAAATTATATAAATAATTCCAATATAATACGGATTATTTTTTATTATATTTTATATATATTCATTTTATTATAAATCTTTATTACAACCCTCTTCTTTAGAAGAGGGTCCTCATTCACTCCTTTTTAAAGAAAGGGAGGAATTACTTTTAATATATCCTTCCGGACAATCTGGAAAATATCTTTTAATAAATAAAATTATTACTTTGGAGGAGATATTAAAAATATGGAGATGGATGTATGGCAGAGAGGTTTATTGCGTAATATTTGAAATATTAAGATAAGGGATTATCCACGTGTTCGAATCGCGTTACATCCGTTTTTATTAAAAAATTTAAATAGAATTTATATTCCCCGGAGGGGGATATAAATCTTCCCTCTTAAAGATAAGGGGGAAAATTTATATTCATTTTATATAAAAAATTATCTCGTAATGAGAGTAATTTATATTCCTTTTATGGGAAAAATTATTATATATAATAATTTACTATGACTATGGCGAAAAAGGTAAACGCGGCTAATTTAGTACTAGTTTAAAAATATTAAGTAGTAAAATAAAATTTATTTATATACAAAAGATATTAATAAGGGTTCAAATCCCTTTAGTCATAGTTATATACATGATTATAATTAAATTAAAATTTTATATATGACTATATTATATATATTTTATACAATATTAACTTCAACAGTAGCAAGATTAGTTAATAGAATATCAAAACATATAATATTAATAGCAAGTGGTTTAATAGCAATACCTACATTGTATGATTGATCAGATATAGATGTATATTATACAACGGATGGTATAGCTGATATATTAATATTATTAACAGCTTATTTAATTCCTTTATCAATAATATCAAATTGAAATAATATAAAAAATATATTATATTTCGAATTAGTATTAAATTTAGGAATTATATTATTAATTAACTTTATTTGTCAAGATATGACATCCTTCTATATATATTTTGAAGCATCTTTAGCTCCATTATTTATAATGATAGGATTATATGGTGCTTCAAATAAAGATAAAGCAGCTGATTATATATTAATCTATACATTATTCTCATCATTATTTATGTTATTAGCTATAGCTTTATATGAAGTATTATTAGATAATACAGATTATCAAGCTACTAGTTTATTAGTTTTATCTATAGATATTCAATGTATTTTATTTATAGCTATATTTATAGGTATAGCAGTTAAAACACCTTTAGCTCCTGTACATACTTGATTACCAGTAGTTCACTCAGAATCACCATTAGCTGGTTCTATATTATTAGCTGGTGTTATATTAAAATTAGCTGTTTATGCTATTATAAGATTAATTTTACCTAACTTATCTGATGCAACTATTTTATATACACCTTTAATATATGTATTATGTGTTATAACTATTATATATACATCTATTATAACATTAAGACAAACTGATTTAAAAGTTATTATAGCTTATAGTTCTATAAGTCATATGGCTGTTTGTATTTTAGGTATATTATCTAATACAGTTACTGGTATAACAGGAAGTTTAATATTATCTATCGCTCATGGATTTGTTTCACCAGGATTATTTATAATTGTTGGAGGTATATTATATGATAGATATCATAATAGATTAATACATTACTTCCAAGGTTTAATTTCATTTATGCCTTGATTATCAGTTTATTTAATTATATTAAGTTTCTGTAATGTAGGTACTCCTTTATCTATTAACTTTATTGGTGAATTATTATCTATTACTGGTGCTATTAATAAAGCCCCTATATTAGGTTCATTAGCTGCTATTTCTGTTTTATTATCAGCTTCATATCAAATGAAATTAACTAATAGATTAACCGGAGGTGTAAAAACTCCTTATATCTCATTAACTGCTGATTGTACTTATAGAGAAACATTCTTAATGTGAATATTAATTATACCTACTATTTTCTTAGGTATTTTACCTTCATATACTATTGATTTCTTATGAGAATCATCTTCATTATTATATATATTCATCTTATTTATTCCTTTTAAATGAAATAAAAAATCTCCTATATGATCCTATAGATAAATATAAATTTATAATTTATATAATTACCCCCCTCCTTTAGGAGGGGGTGATCATATCCCCCCCCTCCTTTAGGAGGGGGGGGATATAATTATAATATAGGAAATATAATATATATAGATAAAAATATATATTATCCTTTAGAGGATTTATTTCCCATGTTTTAATTGAAAACATGTAAATTTTATTAATAAATTTGTCTTATAGTTTAATGGTTAGAACATTATTCTTCTAAAATAATTATTTGGGTTCGAATCCCAATGAGACATAATATTTTATATATATAAATATATCCCTCCTATTCCAAATAGGGAGGTGGGGAAATATGCCCCTCTCCGAAGGAGAGGGGTATATCTCTCCTGTGGAGAAATATGCCTTCTTTCGTAGGTATATATCTTCTTTCTTTGAAGGGAAAGAAAAATATTATGAGAAATATAAAATAATAAAGTTATTCGATTAGAGGTGAAATCACGGATCTTACACATCTGAGCCGTAGGTTCGATTCCTACATAACTTAATTATCTTCATTTTTAAATAGATGAAAAGATTCTTTTTATTTAAAGGAATTTCCCTTTTTTAAAGGAGGGGGTAATATATATATATTAAAAATATATATAAATTAAAAGAGTATAGTTTAATGGTAAAACTCGTGTCTTCAACACACGCTATGGTAGTTCGATCCTACTTGCTCTTGTTAAGCTTTCGTAGCTTAAAGGTTGAAGCGATCCTTTGAAACAGGATAGATATAAGTTCAAATCTTATCGATGGCATACGAGTTAGTCGTCTAATGGTTAAGACTCTTGTCTTTTAAACAAAAAATATTGGTTCAATTCCAATCTAACTCATAAAATTATTTAATAATATAATAATAATATAATTTATACTTAAAAATAATCCCTCCCTTTCTTTGAAAGGGAGTGAATGAGGACCCTTTTCTAAAGAAGAGGGTTGTAATAATTATCTCCCCCTCTAAAGGAGGGGGGATATATCACCCCTCTTATTTTTGATAAAAGGGGTAATTATAAATTATTATATAAAATATAAAATAAAAAATTTTATGACAAATAATATAAGAGGATATATACAATTACATCCATTTCATTTAGTAGGTCCTTCACCATGACCTATATATGTTTCATTTAGTTTAATGGATTTAGCTTTATCTATAGGTTTAACTGCTCACGGTTATATGCCAAATACTAACTTTATATTTATAAGTATAATAACAATATTTTACTGTATGACATTATGATTTAAAGATATAATAGCAGAAAGTACATATTTAGGAGATCATACTAAAGCAGTTAAAAGAGGAATTATTCAAGGTTTCTTCTTATTTGTTATTAGTGAAATATTAATATTTTCTTCATTATTCTGAGCATATTTACATTCAGCTTTAAACCCTACTATGGAAATAGGTATGTCATGACCACCTGCAGGTATAGAAGCTATAGCAGCTGATGAATTACCTTTATTAAACACTATAATATTATTAGCTTCTGGAGTTACTATTACTATGGGACACCACGCTTTAATTAATGCTAATAGAAAATATACTTTATTAGGTTTCTTCTATAGTACTTTATTAATATTAATATTTGTTATATTACAAGGTTTAGAATATACATTTGCTCCATTTACTATCGCTGATGGTGTTTATGGTTCAACTTTCTATTCTTTAACTGGTTTACACGGTATACATATGATAATGTTAGTTATAATGTTAGCAATATGTACTTGAAGAATATATAATTATGACTTTACAAATTCATCACACGTATTTGCAGAATCAACAATTTTATATTTACATGTATTAGACGTATTATGATTATTTATATATATTATAGTATATTGATGAGGATCTTAAATTATATTTTCCCCATAAAGGAGATATATCTTTTAGATAACTCGAATTATTTATTCATTTTATTTATCATATTCTATATAATTACCCCTCTTATATTCCTCCTCTAAAGGAGGGAGGGGGGGATATAATTATTATATTTCTTTAAATATAGGAAATTATAATTTAACCTCTTAGTATAAATTATATAGGAGATATTTTATATAAAGATTAATTAAATTTCTTTTCCCTTTTTATACTAAAAAAGTATATATATATATAAATGAGTTGTAGACTAACAGGCAAGTCACCTAAATTTGAGCTAGGATTATATATGTTCGAATCATATCGACTCAGATAAATATTTTCCCTTTACCTTAAAGGAAGGGGAGATATACCCCTCTCCAAAGGAGGAAGGGGCATATTTTCCAGCAGAAAAGATATACTTTCCAAAAGAAGGCATATTTTATTATTCAAATAAAATATCTCTTTTTATTTTATAATTTAAATATAAGGAGAAATTTAATTTAAAATAATTAAAAATTTAATATCCAGGGTAATTTATTTCCCTTTCCCCTTAGGGGAAGGGAGATATATCATCTTAAAAGGATAATTTATTTTTTAAGCATTAGTAGCTTAATTGGTTAAAGCCTTATATTGTCACTATAAGAGATATCAGTTCGAATCTGATGTAATGCGTAATAGGGATAGTTGGGCACTGGTAAGCCAACCTACTTGCTACGTAGTTAGTTAAAAACTTTCAGCGTTCGATTCGCTGGCTATCCGTATATGGTATATAACATAATGGTTAGTGTGTATTACTACGGATAATAATATGTAAGTTCGAATCTTACTATACCGTTTATAAGCAGTATAATGTAAAGGAAACATATAAGGCTCATGACCTTAAAACGATAGTTCGAATCTATCTGCTGCATTAAAATTACTTTTCATAAGAAAAATAAGAATAATTATATATTATATAAATGAATTCATCTTTTAGGAGGATTCATCACCCTTCCCTTAAAAAGGAAGGGAAGGATAATGAATTATAGCTCAATGGTAGAGCAGTCCACTCATAATGGATGTATCTCAGTTCAATTCTGAGTAATTCAAAATAAATAATAAAAAATTAAGAGAACATGATGTTGGTTCAGAACAAATGCTATGTAGAAGCATAACACATGCAAGTTATATATAATTTTATTATATTAGCGATGAGGTGAGTGATAAATAAAATATATAATTAATATAATATTAATTATGTATCATATATTATTATATGATATTAAATATTTTATGCAGATGTAGGTATTAGGATAAAATATTCTAGCCAAAAAACTGGAGCCGATGATTATCGTCAGAACGGTCACATTGATTATATATCAACTCTTATATTAGAGCAGCAGTGGGGAATCTTTGACAATGGTCTCACGACTGATCAAGTTATCTACAAGAAGGATTTTATAAAAGTATATATATATTTATATTTATATAGATATATATATATATAGAATATAAAAAAAGAGATGTACTATAAACTTCTAAATAATTTATAATAATGATATAATTATTAATAAGTCCCAACCAAAACATGTGCCAGCAGCTGCGGTTAGACATGGGGGGCAAGCATTGTTCAATAAGGCTTAAAGGTTCCGTAGAATATAATATAATTTATGAATATAAATTATAAATAGAATAAATTTTTAATAGGTAAAGTGAAAAAAGTTTATATAGTTGAAATGAGATATTAAACTTTAGACAGCCAATGATTTACTTATAATTTATTGACATTGTGGGAAGAAAGCTATGGTAGCGAAATGGAGTCGTTTCCCGTGTAGTCATAGCTGTAAACTATGAATACTATATTAAATTTAAATATGAAATTTAAATAGAAAAGTGAAAATGAAAAGTATTCCGCCTGAGGAGTAAGCTCGCAAGAGTGAAAAACAAGACATTAGACGGTTTTAGTTATTAGCAGTGGAACATGTTATTTAATTGGATGATACCCCAAGAACCTTACCATCTTTTGAATATTAAATAAATATACATCTTTTAGATGTATATTTATCTTTTACAGGCGTTACATCGTTGTCGTCAGTTCATACTGTGAGGTCTTATATTAATTTACTGAATGAACGTAATCCTACACCTTTTTAGGAATATATATTATTGAAATATAATAGGTAGTATAGGTTGAAGGCTAATCATGATGACCCTTATAAGATGGGCTATAGACGTGTTACAAAATTATAGACAATTATATAATTATATTATTCTTTTTTATTAAAGTATAATTACATTTTAATTATATTAAACTATAATAATTTGAATTAAAAATTCTCTAATAAAGATTACAACCTGAAATTCGGTTGTATGAATATGGAATTGCTAGTAATCGTGAACTACTGTGTCACGGTGAACTTAAAAACTATTTCGTACTAACTACTCATCAACAGCAGGAAGTTTATCACTTTTATGATATATTTAATTTACTTAAATATAAAAAAAAGGTATAATAAATAACTTGTTGTAAGTTGTAATACGGTTCGGTTAGGGGAACCTGATCGGGATTTATAATACTAATATTTATTCATTTTTTATCCATATTATGGATATATATCCTTTTTATATCTTCTTTTTTAGTAGATATATAATTACCCCCCTCCTTTAGGAGGAGGGGATATAATTAGGAGAATTATATAATAAGATTAAATATATTTACCTCAAGGTAGATATATCCCCCCCTAAGGGGAATATTCGGAGAATATATCTCTCCTGATGAGAAATATATAATATATCGTTAAAAAAATATATATTATCTCTCTATCTAAAAGATAATATAAAATGAGAGATATGATTTATATCCTCTTTTAAAAAGAGGATATAAATTATACCCCCTTAAAGGGAGGGTATGATTTATCTCCTCTCTTCTTTTAAGAGAGGAGGAGATAAATTATAATAGTTTATATCTCAAAGGTAGAGAGATCGATTGATAATCGATAGATGTAAGTTCGATTCTTACTAAACTAAGATAGCGGTTATGATGAAATGGTAGACATAGAACATTTAAAATGTTCGGATTAATATCGTGTAGGTTCGAATCCTACTAACCGTAATTATAAAATTATAAGGGGGAGGTTCTAATGTTGGTAATTAGAACTAAATTGTAGCTTTAGCGCCGTAGTGCTTCGACTGTTCGATTCAGTCCCTCCTCAATATAGATAGCTATAGTTCAAAGGTAGAACAATTGTATGTGGAACAATATATCTGAGTTCAATTCTCAGTGGTTATCCTTAGAACTTAGGTAGTTCAATGGTTAGAACAGATGCCTCATATGCATCAAATATAGGTTCAATTCCTTTCTTAAGTATTATTTTTAGTTGTATAAGCTAAATAGGCATAGCGTCCGTTTTGTAATCGGAAGGTTTGAAGTTCGATTCTTCAATACAACATTATATAATTTATAAATATACTTTCAAAAAGAGATATATTTATAAATAGACTACATGATCTAATGGTATGATAATACTACTTCACAGTATAAATGCGAGTTCGATTCTCGCTGTGGTTATTTGTGATAATAAGTTAATTGGCAAACTTTAACATTTCCACTGTTGGATTGCGTGTTCGATTCACGCTTATCACATTTTGAACATTGTTATCTAAGGTTAGATGTTTCGATTGCAAATCGAAATCTTAGGGTTCAATTCCCTCGGTGTTCTATTTGATCTCAAATTATTTTTTTATTTTGGCTATCTTTAATCTTAGATTTTAATATTACTTAATTTTGGTCCATCTAAACAGATTGTTGCGTAATTGGTAACGTATCTACATTGGGTGTAGGGATATGGGGGTTCAAGTCCCTCCAATCTGAATCTCTTATTTATTTATCTATATATTATATAGATAATTATTATCTTTTTATTTTTAATAATTTTATGCCTCAATTAGTACCATTTTATTTCTTACACTTATTAACTTTTGGTATATTAGCTTTATCTATTTTAATATTTTTAATATCTAAATATTTATTACCTAATATATTAAGATTATTAATTGCTAGAACTTTAATTATAAAATTATAATTTTATAATTTTATACACTTTTATTTATTTTAATTTAAAATAAACTTTTTATATATCTTTTATAAAAGATATAAATATAATTACCCCTCCTATCAAAGAGGGGTGATTATATCCCCCTAAAGGAGGGGGAATATAATTATTAATATATATCCCCCCCCTCTTTGAGGGGGGTATATATATTAAATTGACCCTGATATATATAGGGAATAATTAAAAGATTTTTATGATATTTTCACCATTAGATCAATTTGAAATTAAACCATTATTTACAATAAATAATGTGTTAACATTAAGTATAACAAACTATGTTATATATATAGCATTAGTAGTATTAATTATATATATGTATAATATAATATTAAATAAATCATATTTAGGATGAAATAGATGAGGAGTTGCAATATTAGCAATATATGATACAATATTAAATATGGTAAAAAGTCAAATAGGAACACGTGGAGGATATTATTTCCCATTAATATTCACATTATTTAATTTCATATTAATAGCTAACTTATTATCAATGATACCTTATTCATTCGCAATATCAGCTCAATTAATAGCTATCATATCATTAAGTTTAAGTTTATGATTAGGAGTTACATTAATGGGTTTAGCAAGACATAAATTAGGATTCTTTGCTTTATTCGTTCCTACAGGAACACCTTTACCATTAGTACCTATCTTAGTTTTAATAGAAACTTTATCATATAGTTCTAGAGCTATATCATTAGGTTTACGTTTATCAGCTAATATTTTATCAGGTCACTTATTAATGTTAATTTTAGGTTCTTTAATATTTAACTTAATGGGAACATCTATAATAGGTTTCTTAGGAGGTTTCATACCTATCGCAGGAGTTATCGCTATAGTTATATTAGAATTCGCTATAGGTATGATACAAAGTTACGTATTCTGTATCTTATTTAGTAGTTATATAAAAGACGCTATAGAATTACACTAAATTTATATATATAAAATATATTCCCCCCTTGGGGGGATATATCTCCCTTGAGGGAAATATATTCCTCGGATAATATTTATATATAAATCTCACCTCTTGAAGGGGTAAATTTATATTCATTTTATAAAAAAAATAATATATATAATATAGGTAATAAAGTATATATAGTAAAATAAATAAAAAGATTAAAATAAAAAAATAAATAAATTATATAAAATATATATATATATAAATATATATATATATGCATAAGATGAGTTATGTAACTCGTTGATTATTTAGTACATCACATAAAGATATTGCCATATTATATTTAGGATATGGTATGATATCATCTATGATTGCTACAGCTATGTCTGTAATAATAAGATTAGAATTATCAGGAGCAAATCCTCAATTCTTACAAGGAAATAATCAAGTATTTAATGTAATGGTAACAGGACATGCAGTAGCAATGATTTTCTTATTTGTTATGCCTGTTTTAATAGGTGCTTTTGGTAATTACTTCTTACCAATAATGATTGGAGGAGTAGATATGGCATTTGCTAGATTAAACAATATAAGTTTCTGATGTTTACCACCTGCATTAGTATGTGTAATAGCATCTGTATTAACAGAACAAGGACCTGGAGTAGGATGAACAGTTTATCCTCCATTATCATCAATAAATGCTCATTCTGGACCTAGTGTAGATTTAGCTATATTTGCTTTACACTTAACAAGTATATCAAGTTTATTAGGAGCTATAAACTTTATTGTAACATTTATTAACATGCGTACAATAGGTTTACACATGGTAAACTCACCTTTATTTGTTTGAGCAATATTCTTTACAGCTATATTATTATTATTATCATTACCTGTATTAACAGCTGGAGTTACATTATTATTATTAGACCGTAACTTCAATACTGGATTCTACGAAGTAGCTGCTGGAGGAGACCCAGTATTATACCAACACTTATTCTGATTCTTTGGACACCCAGAAGTATATATTATAATTATACCAGGATTTGGAATTATATCACATATAGTTTCAACTTATAGTAAAAAACCAATATTTGGAGAAGTAGGTATGTTATATGCTATGGGATCAATTGGATTCTTAGGTTTCTTAGTATGAAGTCATCACATGTATGTTGTAGGATTAGATATTGATTCTAGAGCTTACTTTACTTCAGCTACAATGGTAATTGCTGTACCTACAGGAATTAAAATCTTCTCATGATTAGCTACTATTTATGGGGAGAAGTAAGATTAGCAGTACCTATGTTATTTGCATTAGGATTCTTATTCTTATTCACTGTAGGAGGATTAACAGGAGTTATGTTATCTAACGCTTCAATAGACGTAGCCTTCCACGATACTTATTACGTAGTAGGACACTTCCACTATGTATTATCAATGGGAGCTTTATTTAGTTTAGTTGGAGGTTATTATTACTGAGGACCATCAATGTTTGGATTAAATTATAATCGTATATGAGCAGAAGTTCACTTCTGATTATTATTTATCTCAGTAAACATAATATTCTTACCAATGCACTTCTTAGGATTAAACGGAATGCCTCGTCGTATACCTCAATACCCTGATGCATTCTTAGGTTGAAACTATGTAAGTAGTATAGGTTCAATGATATCTATAGTATCAGTTATAGTAGGATTAAAAAGTGTATTAATACAATTAGAAAACAATAACGATACAGAACCTACAACAGAAGATATTACACCTGACTTTACAGAAAGTAACTTAACTAGAAAAATAAGAAATAGTGATTTAGAATTAATATTAGATAGACCTGCAGCATTCCATACATTCTATGAATTACCTGTATTAACTAACCCAACAGATAACGTTGAAAAATAAAAATTTAATCCTTTAATAAGGAAATTTATTCTAATAAAATTTTAACTATATTCTTATAAATAAAAGAATATATAAATCAAATAATATATCAAAATAAAATATATATAAATATATATATATATATAAATAGATATATATATTCATCTTATAATAGAGTTTAAATTATAATAATAATTTAGGGGACATATTGAAAAAAGGTATATGAAAAGAATATTATTTTAAGGATTTTAATATAATACTTTTATATAATGATTTTAAGAATAAAGGAAATAAATAGATCCAATCATAATCATGAAAATGAAATAAATAAAAATCAAATGAAATGAAACATCTGAGTAATTTGAGAATTAACCAACAGGGGCTATATTAGTAACGGTGAGTGAAATTATAGTAGTCAAAGAGTATCACAGTAAGTGAGAATATAGTAGAATCAACTACTAAGACAATAAGGGAGTATTAATAACAAGTACCGTAAGGGAAAGAATGAAATAGAATAATAGAGAGCAGTTATAGTATAACGTACCTCTTGTATAATGGGCCAGTGAGTTATATATGTTAGTGAGAGTAAAAATCATAATAAATATAAAATTTATCAATTTATAATTAATATATATAGGCCCGAAAGCAAACGATCTACACATGCCCAAGTATTTTAAATTTAAAACAAATTATATGTATATATATATAAATAATAATTTATATATAAATATATATGTTAAATAAAATTTATTTATTTAACTAAAATGACTCAATAGGTAGATGTAGCAATATCTTCTAAAGAGGTGTGTGTAGTAGTGACAGACAAATCTGGTTTGCAGATAGCTGGTTTTCTGCGAAATATATTACAGTATAGCCTTTACTTATTTATAAACTGGTACAGCACTTAAATGTTTTTGGGAGTAAAATTTCATAATGTTTTAAACTCGGAATCAGTTAATTTATCATAAAAGTAAGGAGTCAGACTTATTGCGATAAGGTATTAAGTCTAAATGGAAACAACCTAGACTATTTAATGTATGTCCCAAATATAAAGATATTTATATATCTTAAATTTTAAGTGAACATAATCTATGATTAATTGATAGACAATCAGTCAGCGGGTTTAACAATAATCATCTGTTAAAGGACATGTAACAATGCACTGATATGATATAAATATATATATATATTTATTTTATGATTAGAGAAGATATACGGGTCTAAATTTATAACAGTATAATAGATATATGTTTTAATAACATATATGGTAGCAGAATATATAATGAAAAATTATAAAAAGAATGCTGGCTTGAGTAACGATAGGTAATATAGGATTACCCTCTTATATTCATAAGGTTTTATAAAAAAGAACGGCCCTTAAGATGAAAATAGAAATATTAAGTCGATGGGAGAAAGAACAGGAAAATATAAAGAACCGTACTGTAGACCGACACAGGTATGATAAAGGAGAATGAGCAAACTACTATGAATGAACTCGGCAAAAAGAATTAAAACTATAATCGTGCGACTGTTTACCAAAAACACAGCCTACTGCATATTAGGAATAATTAGTATAGTAGGTGAGGTCTGCCCGGTGTATATTATATAAAAATATATATTTTAAAAAGATATTATATTAAAGTATATATAAACGGCGGTCTTATCCTGAGGATCCTAAGGTAGCGAAATTCATTGACACATAATTGGTGTCCTGCATGAATGAATTAACGATGCGATAACTGTATCCATAGTAGACTCAGTGAAATAGCACTCGCGGTGAAGATGCCGTGTACCCGTAGGTTGACAAAAAGACCCTATGCAGCTTTACTGAAACTTTATTTTGAATTTATAAATGAAATATTACAGTTAGTAGGTATTTATATATAATATAAATTTATTTAATTATTCTTTTATATTATATTCTTTAAAAATAATGGAAAAACCTACATATAAGATTTTATAATTCTAATTTATTATATAAATTTTCAATTAAATTTATTTTATTATTTTAACATAGTAAAGTCGTTAGTTTCGATGGGGCGTCGACATCAGCGAAAGCATCTGATGTGTCTAAAGATGTATTATATAATTAAATATTATTATATTTTTTTATATATATTTAAAAAAAATTACCTATATCTTTTTATAAGTTATAGGATCTTATTATATTTATAATAAGATGTTATTTTATAATTTAATAGAAACATTTAGAACGTACAATAGCACTATTTGGGAAATAGAATATATAAATATATAAGCAAGGATAACAACATAATTGTGCGATAATAATAATACAAACAAGTGTAATTAGTACTTACGTATAGTGTAGTGAACAGGCATAATCAATTGATATGGATGTCGATAACGGATAAAAGTTACGCTAGGGATAACAGGGTAATACCGCGTGAGAGTAGATATCGTCAGCGGTGTTTGCCACCTCGATGTCGTCTAAACTCATCCTCCTGGTTGAAGCAATTAGGAAGGGTAGGACTGTTCGTCCTATAATGAGTTACTTGAGATGGGTTAATTACGACGTGAGTCAGTAATGATTTTATCATCTATGGGATTCTTCTTATTTGTTACTTTATTTGTACGAAAGGATATTAAAGCATTTTCCTATGGTTATTATTCATATAATATTTCCCGGGAGGGAGATATACCTCCGAAAGGAGGCATATTTTTATATTATATATATTTTTATTATGTGTATATAAGCTAAGAAAATTGAGGATACATATTGAATGCATTTCAAATATTAAACCCTACAAATAAGATTTTACATATTAGATTAATATGTATTAATAGTAATATTTAAATATTTTAAATATAAACTAATTATAAATTCATATACCTATCAATATATTCCCTCAAGGGAGATATATTCCCCCCCAAGGGGGAATATATTTCCCTTTCCCCCTAAGGGGAAAGGAAGATTTATACCCCCTCCTAAGGGAGGGGGAAATATATTTTATACCTTAAAAAAGGAAAATACCCTTTTTATATTATATATAAAAATATATAATTATATATATGTATATATATATATATAAATATATATAAGGGATTATAGATTAAATGGTAAATCATTCGCTTTGCATGCGAACGATATCAGTTCGATTCTGATTAATTCCAATATATTGTTTGTATTTATAATAATAATAAATTAATAATTTATAATGATTTGATTAGATGTACCAACACCATGAGGAGTTCGTTTACAAGATGCAGCAACACCTAACCAAGAAGGTATACATGAATTATATGATCATATAATGTTTTATTTAGCTTTAATATTAGGTTTAGTTTCTTATATATTATACGTTATAATTAAAGATTTTAAAAATAATAAATTTGCTTATAAATATTTAAGACATGGTCAAACATTAGAAATAATATGAACAATATTCCCAGCTATAATATTATTATTAATAGCTTTCCCAAGTTTCATATTATTATATTTATGTGATGAAGTTTTAACACCTGCTATGACTATTAAAGTTGTAGGTTTACAATGATATTGAAAATATGAGTATTCAGACTTTATATCAGATACTGGTGAAACAATAGAATATGAATCATATATAATACCTGAAGACATGTTAGAAGAAGGACAATTAAGATTATTAGATACTGATACATCAATAATTGTTCCTGTAGATACACATGTTAGATTTATTGTTACAGCTAATGATGTAATTCACTCATTTGCTGTTCCTTCTTTAGGTTTAAAAATTGATGCTACTCCTGGACGTTTAAACCAAGTTAGTGCTTTAATACAAAGAACTGGGGTTTATTATGGACAATGTAGTGAATTATGTGGAGTTAACCACGCATTAATGCCTATAAAAGTTGAATGTGTTCCTATCT